TTTGCGATTATCTAATAAATCACTTAATGAAAGTAGATTATCTTTCCATTCATCTCAAAACTGCGATGATCCCTTCCCGAACCAAACATGAATTTTTCGATTCATTTGGCTCTCCCACTCAATTACGTCAACTACTTATGTATGGGGGGGGTTCCCATATCTTTTTTTAATGTAATGAGCCTATCCTCTCCCTCTCTTCTCTATTCATATTCCAAAATGAATCTTGCGACTGATCCCTAATCCAAGAACAGAATATTCGGAGGACTCTTCTGACCAAATCAAAATCTATAATTGTCAGCAAAGTTGTTTCTTTTTTTCTTCAAATCCAAAGAATTCTTCTTACTTTATATGGAGGTCATCGATTCAGCATAAATAAGGGTTGGTTGAAATACCTATTTTTCCAATATTTTCCAATAAAATTTCCAATACCAATAAAAGGCTCAAATCTTTTTATCAACATGAGTGTTTTATATCGAAAAAAAAAGTCCAATAATTATTATTAATTATTCATTTTGAAAACATTTCTATTCTATAGTAAAACATAGTAGTAGAAAGAGTACCGTGCTGTGTCTGGACTTCAAACTTTAGCTTTAACCATGTTAATGGTCCCACATTATTGGTTTGGTTGATAGAGAATCAAAATAGATTTACCAACAAATCACGAAATGCTATGGTTCTTAAATATGATTTGCAATTTATTCAGAAGTAATTCGCGGAATCATGCACCCTTTTCCCTTTGGTCCTAGTTATAACGAAAAAAAGTGCAGCTGGTTGGGTCCAGCCTATTCTTGAAATAAACAACTCGCACACACTCCCTTTCCAAAAAAGATCAATACACCAAGCACTACACTTAGATTTATTGGATTTGTTGCTAAAATATCGGTATTAAGCCCGAAACTCCCGGCGAATGGCCAGTTAACCAAAGAAACGAAAGAATCGGTTACATTTTTCATATGATCTCCTCTTTTAGATAGACTAAAAAAAAAAAGAACTGCGTTCTTTTTTTTTTTTTTCTACGTAATATATATTTATTTAATTAATTTGTTTTTTTAATTAATTTGTTTTTTTAGTAATTTACCTATTTCGAAACAGGGTCAAAAATTCGATTTCGAAATCCTTTCTTTGAATTGTCAATTGGGGATTCCCGATAAGAGGGATACTTATTAGTATTAGGGGCCGGGACTCCTGTCAATTGCAAAACCCCTCGTTTGTTGCAGCATCACTTAAAAAGAGGGTTTCCTTGAGACTAAGAAAGGGAAAGAAAAAGGCGAACTGGTATGCCTATCCTAATTCCCCATCCTCAAATCAGTCCTTCCAATTGGAGGAGTTAAATCTTGATAGAATTCAAAAAAGCCAGAAACACAGATATAATAAATAAGAGAAAAAAAAAAAAGTAAATTGCCCTTCCTATTTCTAGGATTAAACAAAAGGATTCGCAAATAAAAGTGCTAATGCTACAACCAGCCCATAAATTGTTAAAGCTTCCATAAAAGCCAGACTAAGCAATAAAGTACCTCGTATTTTTCCCTCCGCCTCGGGCTGTCTCGCGATCCCTTCTACTGCCTGGCCCGCAGCAGTACCTTGACCAACTCCAGGTCCAATAGAAGCAAGCCCAACAGCCAACCCAGCAGCAATAACGGAAGCGGCAGAAATCAGTGGATTCATGATAAGTCCCTCGCACTAAAATAAAGAAAAACTAAAGAAATCGTTAATGATACAATCGTCCAATAAATTATGACTTAATTATTCCGTCACTAGGATTCCCCCAGCCGAAGTAACTAAGAACTCCCAATTGGCGTAATAATAATATTATTATTGAACCATCAAAACTTTTTAGATATCTCTTTTTTAGTTTCGATCCACAGGCACAACACAGGATTTTTGTAAATCCATACGACTTTTGTTCTTCCATTTCTTTTTTCGGAACCCTTTTTTGAATTCTTCGTTCGTTTTCTTTCTTTCATCTCTTTATTTTTATTGATTCAATTCCCAGTCAAAGCATCAAAGCAAAGACGAAATCGAACAATTTCGATTAGAATCCCTATCGAAATTCACAATAATCACAAGAGTAGGGTGGATTAGATATATCTTTAGTTCATATATAACTAGCAATATCTAATATCCCATATACATGTCTTTCTTACAGAACGTAAACCAACTATTAATATCTTAGACTCCAAGTATTCGTATCTTAAAGTCAATCGTATTCTCGAACCCCTTTTAAAATTCAAAAAATACACAAGAGTTGGCATTTGATTCCATATACCTAATTATGTACCCCTCGCCGAATCACCCCGTTTTTTATAAATCTCTTTTTTTTTTTTTTTTTCTATTCCTTTTCGTTATCGTTATCCACCAGGCTACAATCGAAATAGACGAATTCATTGGGGCGAATCATTGCATAGAACTAAATATCAGTATTTGATTGAGGTACGGCCATGCAATTTATTATATTAATATTCTCTTTTGGTCAATCGTTGAATTGAAGAATTGACTAAAATCAACTAAAAGGGGAATCATTTTATAAAGCATCTTTCTTTTCTTTTTTTTTAATCACCCGCCTGTGATACTATAAGAATTTTTATTCAACTTATCACTCTTGGTATTTGCTATTCGAATTGAATGAACAAAAATGAACAAAACAATATAAAGAAAATATTAATTGGCGGGGCGAGGGGGGGATGATATAATAAGGCCAAAGAGGAATTTGAGGAAAAAGATCCTTTAGATCTCTTTCCTACAATTCCCCAATATCGTAATTTTTTTTCTACGACTCTTGATCGTATATGCGGTATTTGTAGATTTATGTTTGGATATGTATTTTTCCTAAGTAGAAGTATAAGTAGATTATCTTGAGTTACGCATCCATTGCCTTTGTTCTAAGCTACAAAAAAAAGACTATTTCGAAAACGAGTCAATGATGTCCCTCCATAGATTCGCCTATATAAGCCGCAGCTAAAGTTGCAAAAATAAGAGCTTGAATACCGCTTGTAAATAATCCAAGGAACATGACGGGTATAGGAACCACTAAAGGTACTAAAGAAACAAGAACAACAACTACTAATTCATCGGCTAATATATTCCCAAAAAGTCGAAAACTAAGTGATAGAGGTTTTGTGAAATCTTCTAAAATGTTAATGGGTAAAAGAATTGGAGTCGGTTGAATGTATTTACTGAAATAGCCTAATCCCTTTTTGGAAAGACCCGCATAGAAGTATGCTATTGACGTGAGCAAAGCTAAAGCAACGGTAGTATTTATATCATTCGTGGGTGCGGCTAACTCCCCATGAGGTAACTCTATGATTTTCCAAGGTAAAAGAGCACCTGACCAATTAGAAACAAAAATAAAAAGAAACAGAGTTCCAATAAAGGGAACCCATGGGCCATATTCTTCTCCAATCTGAGTTTTGCTCACGTCTCGAATGAATTCAAGGACATATTCGAAGAAATTTTGAGTGGCAGTCGGAACGGTTTGTGGATTCCGAACGGCTATAAAGGCTGAACCTAATAAGATAGCAATTACAACCCAAGAAGTAATAAGTACTTGGGCATGGACCTGGAACCCCCCTATTTGCCAATAGAAATGTTGGCCTACTTCCACACCGGATATATCGTATAACCCCCTTAGTGTATTCATGGAACATGATAGAACATTCATATTGCCCTCTGACCGAAATAGAAATTTAAAAAGAATTATTTTGATTCAACCATCTTCTTTTCGACTTGTCTACTTGAATTGTATATTTTGAATATCTGCTAATTGCATAATATCCACCAGGTTTGTCTCTTTTCTTTTGTGCAATTCAGGAATAGTACCCAATCCATAAATCTATGGAGTTACCAAAATAATTTATTTATCTTATTATTAATCAAGGATTTCGTATATAGCTAGAGCGACCCTCACAAATTGCGAATACTAATTTGTTAAGAATTAATCGGATTGAGGCTATAGCGTCATCGTTTGCTGGAATCGAAATATCTGCGAGATCGGGGTCACAATTTGTATCGATTAAACAAATTGTTGGAATTCCCAAAGTGATACATTCTCGAAGAGCCGTATATTCTTCTTGCTGATCAACGACGATTACAATATCGGGTACCCTCGTCATATATTTAATCCCGCCCAGATACGTTTGCAGACGCGATAATTGTCTCTTCAAAATAGCGGCATCCCTTTTGGGAAGACTGTCGAGTCTCCCCCCTTTTTGTTCCGTTCTCAAATCCCTGAACTTGTGAAGTCGCGTTTCTGTAGTGGACCAATTGGTTAACATACCGCCGAGCCATTTTTGATTAACATAATGGCACCGAGCCCTTATTGCAGCTCGCGCGACTAAATCAGCTGCTTTATTTTTAGTACCAACAATTAAGAATTGTTTTCCCCTACTTGCTGCATCAAAAACTAAATCACAAGCTTCTGATAAAAACCGAGCAGTTCGAGTCAGATTTGTAATATGAATACCTTTATGTTTTGCAGATATATAAGGTGCCATTCTAGGATTCCATTTCCGAGTACCATGACCAAAATGAATTCCTGCTTCCATCATCTCTTCCAAATGGATGTTCCAATACCTTCTTGCCATTTCTCCCCCACTTCCTCTTTTTTTTTTAAGAGACGAGGCGTCCTGAAATAAATAATTGTTCCGAGGGAACCTTCTCTTCTACCAGAGAGTGACCATTGATACACGACCCAGGCCATTCATTACTTCCTATTCATTATTATCCTTCGTTCTATTCATTATTATCTTTCTTTTCGTACCATTAAAAAATCAAATGATCACAAATAGTTAAAAGAATTCGCTCCTAGGACTCATTAAACCCTCTAAGCAATTGTGCTCTGATGTATCATGGAAAGTCGTTGAAATGCACGAGTCAAATAATTCTCTGTGGTGTAAGAAAATATCTCTCATTTCCCCCCCGAATAAATTCCCTTTTTGTCTTTCCAAAAGAATGTTGTTATGCTGCCTTGAACAGTGGACTAATCCTTTGAATCCGGTACCGACTGGTATTATCCCCCCCAGAACAACGTTTTCTTTCAGGCCTTTCAACCAATCGATACGACCTCGGAGAGCAGCTTTTGCTAAAACGCGCGTGGTTTCTTGAAAACTTGCTTCGGATATAAAACTTTGAGTATTCAGAGACGCTCTCGTTATTCCCAATAAGATAGCTCGATAACAGATCACTTCTTCCAAAGCGCGCCCCATTCGTTCCGCTCGTAACAATCCAATAAGTTCGCCGGGTAAAAAAATATTAGACATTCCATCTTCGGAAACTAAAACTTTTGATGTTATTTGACGTACAATAATTTCTATATGCCTATTATGGATCTGCACCCCCTGCGATCGATAAACCTTTTGGATCTTATTAACCAAAGAGATACGACTTTGCACTATAGTTAGCTCAGCACCAATCAAGAATCCCCAGGGAATCCCAAGAATTCTTGTTATACTCGCGTTCCAACCCTCAACTCTCTTTTCTAGGTTCATCGATATTGAATCAAGCGAACGCACTTCTAACACCTGTTCTACTTTTGGAAGACCCTGCGTTATATCACCAGATCTCGATTTTTCATATATAAATGTAACTAATGTATCCCCTTCGTAAAGGATTGCTCCATAATGCCCATGAACAGTTGCTCCAGGAGTAGCCAAATAAGGCTTAGCTGATCGTATTACTACAGAGTTAACTTGAACAATTAAAACTTGACCGGATTTTAGGTATGGTCCCCTTTTGGTTATACCTACATTTTCACAAAGAAACTGCCCAAGACTAATTATCGGGGACATTTCCTCACAATAATTAGGCTGGAGAAAATACCAATTCAAATTAAATGGATTCAAAAGGATCTTACTATCTGTATCAGGATTATAAATTTCCCCGGTTTCGTCCATTAAATAATATTTAAGTACTTGAAAAGGCTGTTTTAAATTGTCAAGTTTCAAATATTTAGTTACCGAGATATGATTATGAGTTATTAAATAGTAAAATGAATAAAAATTCGCAATTTGAAGGAATGTTCCTAAGGGTCCCAACGAAGTCTTAATTGGAGTTAGCGAATCTTTTTGAATTGGAATTGATTGTTTTATCACATTGTGATATTTGACATCGTTCAATGGACCCATTCGAAAATAATTAGATGATGATAAAATTATCAAAACTTGGCATTCCTTATTTTTATTCAACAACGTACGAATAGTTCCTTGATTTTGTCTAAGCGATTGTTCAACCCCTGCCTTGCCAAACACGGAATAAAACGGATTGCTATTGGTGCGAGCTGAACCATTATCAGAAATTAATCCTGAACCCGACGGATGATCCCTTTTTCTGAGATACGAAATATTGGATTTCACTAAGTTGATTCTTAGGAAATCTCGAATCAGACCATTTGTACGTACTTCAACAAAGGAAGCACAAACCTCTTCGACGGAAGAACTTTTGTTGTCTTGGTCCCAATTCAACACTAAACACGTCCGAACTAATTGAAGACTTGTATCAGAAATTCCCCCAGCGGCTTTGCCCTTCCCATAAAGGACATAATTGACAACTCGAAATTGCATATTATCCTTTTCCCGCAGCGGATCCTGGGGAAAGAGTGTTGCTAAATTTATACCGTCCGCTATTTCATATGTGACTACGGGTCGAACCAAAACAAAAGACTTTTTCTTTGTAGGTGTGATCCGTTGAACATAGATCCACTTTTTCAATTTTTTTGATTCCTTAGTGGCTTCCTTAAGTTTTTTTTTTTCACTTTCTGGCGGTATCAGGATGCCACTGTGTCGGGATATCTTATCTATCTCTCCGGGAAAATGGATATCTCCCGAAAATATTTTTAGTTCAACCCCTCCCCTTTTTCTCTCCATTCGGACCAATCCGCCCACCCGGCTTCGTATATTTAAAGTGATTTGTGTGTCTACTCCAATGATACTATTATTCCGTACCATTAGGTAAGAAGATTCGGGAAAAATATGCACTTCCTCCGGAATGAAAAAAAGGCGATCTATTTTCATTTGGTATTTTGGCTTAATTTTTTTGAGTCCTCGATACTCAATCAAGTCCTCTTTTTTAACGATTGAATGCGCCCCCAGAGTCCCCCATTTAGTAATTCCGGAACTCTTTCTTCTGTATCGAGGATCGTCGAAATAAGCAAGAATACTATTTCTACGGAAAATACCCCTTACGGGTATTTCACTCGAGATACCTGAATGGGGCATTAGCTCTTTCTCTTGCTCTTGAATCGAGTGGAATGGAATAAGAAATCCATTTCTTTGCCTTTTTGCCAATAAATCCGAATTTGCGTGGAGAATTGCAGGATGGATGAGATTACAATGACCAGTACCTATGATTCTATTAAATCCCGAATAATCAGACATCTCAAGAATTCGACCTTTTTTTTTAGCAGAAAAATCAGAACTAAAAAATTTGTGTCCCGTTTGATCATTATTCACTGAGAGCGAGAGGCTAGAAATCTCTCTTCGTTCGACAGAAAGAGAATGAATATTCATTTGATCTTGATCCTTGTGGAGTGAAAAAGAAACTACACTAGATCTGCGTGAACCCCCCGACAATATCCATAAATGGCTTGTTTTTGGCAAGAGGTGGACATTACTATATGTAAATTCGGGTGCATGGTACACATCAGTACTCCAGTGCATTTCTCCCTCTGAATCAGAATAAATATGTTTTCGAACCCTCTCTTTAAAATTCAAAGTGTATGCTCCCGCCCGAATCTCAGCAATCACTTGTTCTGATTCGACATATTGATCATTTTGAACTAAAAGAAAACTTTTTGGTGGAATAGTCACATTGTGCATAATATCTTCACCCTCAATAATTACATCCAAATCTATAGAACATAGAAAAGCCGGATGCCCGTGACGTGTGCGCGTGGGATGAACCAAATCCTCATTGAATTTGATTTTACCATTAGAAGGGGCTCGTACATGTTCTGCAGTGCCCCCCGTAAATACGCCGCCGGTATGAAAAGTTCTTAATGTTAGTTGAGTCCCTGGTTCTCCAATAGATTGACCCGCAATAATACCTACGGCTTCCCCCAATTCAACCAGGTCACCATGAGTCGGACTCCGACCATAACATAATCGACAGATCCACGATGTACTCCTACAAGTAAAGGGGGTTCGAATAGATATTGCTTGTGTTCGAAGGGTTATGAGTCGATTGACAAGTCCAATCCCAATATCTTGATTTCTAATGGCAATGGATCGCTGGCCCATATATATATCGTCCGCTAATACACGACCAATTAATGTTTGGCTAAAAACCCTTTCCGACATCATCCTATTTTGATTTTGAGGACTCACAGAAATTCCTCGGACAGTGCCACAATCTGTTCTACGTACAATAATGTGTTGAACTACTTCAACAAGTCTGCGCGTAAGATATCCAGCATCTGATGTTCGGACAGCGGTATCGACAACCCCCTTGCGGGCTCCATAGCAAGAAATGATATATTCTGTTAAAGAAAGCCCTTCGCGTAAATTACTTTGAATGGGTAAATCAATCATTTGCCCTTGGGGATCAGACATTAATCCTCTCATACCCACCAATTGGTGTACTTGAGATGCATTTCCTCTAGCCCCCGAAAAAGACATTATATGGACTGGATTAAAAGGCTCAGTCATCCTAAAATTAGGATTCATTTCTTGTCGCAAATATTCACTTGTAGCATACCATATCTCAATGGATTGTCGTAGTTTTTCTATCGCGTGTACATTCCCATAATGATAGTGTTTTTCCAAAATAAAACTTTGTTGTTCAGCATCTTGGACTAGCCATCGCTTAGAAGGTATCGTTAAAAGATCATCAATGCCTAATGAAATAGATGTAGCAGTGGCTTGCTGGAACCCCAGGGTCTTTACTTGATCCAGGATGTGTGATGTATATGCCATTCCGAAGTGATCTATTAACCTGCTAATAAGTCGTTTAATGGCAGTTCCATCTATCATTTTATTGTGAAAGACCAGACTCCCTCGTTCTGCCATAAGTACCTCCGTATTCCGCTGAGTAGGATTCGCCAATGGATTTTAGTCAATGAGTGGAAAACTTCCTTTTCTCGATCTTGATTCGCGTAGAAAGGTCAGCAATGGTGGTCATACTTGAACCGGAAAGGCCCACGGAGTCGTAGAATTACTTAGTTTAGACACCAGATGATTAGGTACCATATGAGCAGGCCCGGCAAAACCCTTGTATAGCTTCTTCGATTTCTCGATAAAGAGAAATATGGCCCACGGTGGTTCGAATGTATATAGAAAGAATTTCTTTTTTTACACTTCGTACTATTAGATAATGCCCATAAATCTCATGCGAGGTACCCAAAGATTCATAGTGAACTTCGATGGGAGCTTCCCTTGAAGCAATAAGGCGTTGATCTAATCGCCACCGAAGCCACAACGGACTATCTAAATTGATTCTTTTCTGCCGATAAGCTCCAATTGCATCATAGGAATTACAAAAAAGGGGTTCTTTCGTATACTTATAGCTATTATCGTCAATTCTTTCATCTGGATAATTTATTCGATTCCATGTATTATACCTATTTGCACAAATACCTCGACGATTCCCGCTCGTTAATACATAGAGCCCAATAAGCATATCTTGAGTCGGTATGGAAATGGGATCTCCAATAGTAGGAGACAAGAGATTCATATGAGAAAACATAAGTAAACGAGCCTCTGCTTGAGCCTCTAAAGATAAGGGTACATGAACAGCCATTTGATCCCCATCAAAGTCTGCGTTGAATCCCTTACAAACTAATGGATGTAAACAAATAGCGCGCCCTTCCACTAAAATGGGCTGGAATGCCTGTACGCCCAATCTATGCAGAGTAGGCGCTCTATTCAGCAATACTGGATGTCCCTGCATAACTTCCTGCAGTATTTCCCAGATAATCGGCCCTTTTTCCCGAATTTTACTCTTAGCAACTCCTATGTTCGAAGCAAGGTGTTGTCTAATTAGCCCACAAATTACAAAAGTCTGGAAAAGCTCT